GTCCTTCGAGGATTCGATCATTTAGGGATGATTTGATTTCTCGTACCGTACATTGCCCCTTCTAATTGGTTTCGAAGATCAAAATCCTTTATTGGTCCATAGCCTTACTTAGGTAAATCCATGAACTCAATTCGTTTATTCCTTCCTATTGTTTCTTGTTAATACTGGTTTGAAACTGAACTATGAGTTGCTTATTATGACTCATCAATCAGATCGATTAATTCTTTGAAAGAACTTTTCAGAAGAAGCGATCCCCTCTCTCCTTACCGGTTGATACCCAGACCTACTCCTCTCGCTCTATTTATTTCTTCTTGGATCTTGTTCGTGAGATTGAGAAAAATCAATATTTTTATGTACTCTTCTAATTTTGATTTTTTAAATTCAATACAATATTAAATTAAATAATAGGAGACTGTAAATGAAAGTTTCTTTCTCACACCCACTATCCTAACATTGTCGGAACAAAACAAAAAGATCGTATGCCTTGATATGAAAATATTTGATACATGAAGCCGCGATCTGATTTATATATAAATCAGATATCGATATAAATTAGATAGAGATCAAACTTGATCTTCTTGTGTTCGGTTCGGGAATCAAAGAAAAAGAAACATATTGGAAACAGCTCTTGTCTTGGAACTTGGAATCACCCTTTCTTAGTATCTTAGTATGGAACGCCTAGGAAAAAGCGGATTGAATCGGAAATATCGACGGATTCTTGCGGAGTCCAAAGAAATATCAAATAAAAAAAATCTACTGTTCGAATTTCATAGCTATCGAATTTGCAATTTGAATATCAGAATAGTGGATATAGTCATGATTCAATGGGTTAGGTCCACTTACTTTTTATTTTGTTGATTTCGAATCTTTACAATAGATTAGATTGGAATAATGGAAAAGAAAAATATTTGTTGATCGAAGAGACGACTTCACATTACTCATTATAATAAACAAGCGTTCAACTTTCTTTTAGCAACTTTCTTTTATTTCTTTTAGCAACTTTCTTTTAGAAGTAGAATTACTATTCTAATTACTATATTCTAACTCATTATAAGGATAACGTATTATCATTAAATTCGAAAGTTTATAATTACATTATTATCCAGTTGGTTACTTTTTTTATTACAAATCAACACAATTTTTATTCCCGTTTCAATATGAATATTACCACTTTACTTTATTTATATTTATGAAAAAGGCCAAAAAGCCCCTTATCGGATTTGAACCGATGACTTACGCCTTACCATGGCGTTACTCTACCACTGAGTTAAAAGGGCAATTGGATTCAATTATTGAAGGAGTCACTAGGCGGATAAGATAGATCTATATCTATCTATATATATATTATAATTATAAGTATATGCAGTAGACTCATAGCGGCGAGTGTCACCTAGGGGAACGATAATTTTGATTTACTTAATTTACTCAATAAGTAATAAGTATAAGTATCGGTTAACCCGGGTTTATTGATATTGGATTTGATAAATATCAATGAAATGAAGTGTTTCAAGACCGACCCTAATGGAATTGACTTAAATTGATCTGACCCCATCAGAACGGAACGAAACTTATTTGATTGATACATGGATACATGGACCTACCAATTCGACATAGATCCACCAGATTTCACATGTGATAAAGAGATTCTGTTTGTTCCCCGAACCCAAATTTTAGAGAAAAAAAAAAAAAAAAAAAAAAATTGATAACTTGTTAATCTTAATCCCCGTTCCCAGATTTTCGGATTTCTCATTTGTTAATTTCACAGCTTAGGGCGATATAGGAATAGTCCGATCTCATCTTACCAAGGAGTGGATAAATGAATGAAAGTTAAGTGGAAGAAATGAAGAAAAAATCTTCTTTTATGTCGGACCAATCACTTCCCAAAAGAGTCCTCTACTTTCGGCCTATTTTTATTTTTATTATTATTTATAGCAATTTCTATAATAGATAATAGATTTCGATTTTAGACTAGAATGGCGATTAGAATGAGCGATTGATAGACGAATCAAAAAAAGCTATTGGTATGGGATCAGAAAAGGTGGAAAGATCCTTTACTTTAGAGTTAGTCATCCCATTCCATTATATTGACAATTTCAAAAAACTGTTCATACTAAGTATGATGGCAGTCGGGCAAATATGCCCCCATCGTCTAGCGGTTCAGGACATCTCTCTTTCAAGGAGGCAGCGGGGATTCGACTTCCCCTGGGGGTAGGGTACTACGAAAGGAAGTTGATCGTGGATTATAAATAAGCCTAGACTTTCTTCTTCCTGGGTCGATGCCCGAGCGGTTAATGGGGACGGACTGTAAATTCGTTGGCAATATGTCTACGCTGGTTCAAATCCAGCTCGGCCCAATAATTCGCTGATCCACCAGGAAATGATATAACCCCCTTTGTTTTCCAGAAATGCCAGATACGAAAGACTCAGGAATAAAAAGAGTCCAATTCTCCGATAGATCTCTACCGCTATTTATTTATTTTGTTTGCTCCATTTATTTGTTCCCATAAATTCTGATCTTGCTAATAATGATCTAGATTCATATCAGGATCATGAAATCGAAAGCATAAAGTCTAATGAAAAGAATAAAGTAACGCAAAAAAAGACTCTTTTTTTTTTTTTTCATTGGGACATTGAAAAACGAATTCTCAATTGATTTGGCAATAACGAAAGGAATCCGTGCCGCTCTCACTAAAGTGTATATCCGTGTGTATATCAATATCTCACTCACGTCTCGGTTCCAACACGTCGATATTTATCGAAATATAAATGAAATTGTTTGAATGAAATCATAAAAATAGGTATTCGGTACATTTTACCGCCCCGGGATTGTAGTTCAATTGGTCAGAGCACCGCCCTGTCAAGGCGGAAGCTGCGGGTTCGAGCCCCGTCAGTCCCGACGGATCCAAATCCAATAAAAAAAAACATCAATATATCTCGCCGTTTCTGTTAAACTGGGGCAAAATAAAATGGTAGAATTTCATGCCTACTGCTCTCCTTTGCTCTTTTTTCTTTTTCATTTCGATTTCTCATCAACTAGTACCGATTGATGAGAAAGAGACATGTGCGAATTGCTACAATTATTGGTAGCATCATATTCAGGATTCCAAGAGCTACCGTAGGGGGTCTGGTTTTTTTGACTGTCCCCCATCTGTGTATGGAATGGAATCGAGTACCATATCGTTCCCGGGAGCGTATACACAACTGAATTTAAGATCGTTACTTTGATAGAATACTTTTAAGATTAAGATTCAAAGTATCTTCTTTTCTGGTTTCTAGTTTGGCTAACTTAAATTACTAGTTTGAATTTGAAAGAATTTATCTCATTCAAATTTCACGCCGAACTTTTGAGGGATACGTTCTAGTACTAATCCAAGGGAGGGGGGATGATATTCTTAATAAAATAAAGATCAAGCAAGGCGCCAACCCCTCCCGAAGAGGGAATGAATAATCTTTTTTAAGCGTATTGCCAAAGAAGAAGAAACTCTAAATAAATCTAAATAAAATAGTCAATTTTATGAAATATTCGATTCTTTTCTACTGGGACTCGTCTTTATCACACTTCTTTTTCGTTTTTTTTTTTTTATTTTTTAATGATATAATTTTCTTGAAAAAAAGAAAATGAAAAGGGGTTTAGAACTTAACCCCTTCCCTTTTTCTTTTTCTATTTCGTTTCGATTGTTTGTTTGGTTTTTTTCTAAACCCTTTGTAAACAAGGAAAGTGTAAAGCGGTTAGGGGGTTGTACAAGTAAGGCGGTCGATTATAGAAAAGACAGACTGGAAAAGACTGGTAAATAAAAAAAGTATTAGTATTCAAAAAGTATTAGTATTAAAGTAAAGGAATTCTTTTGATTGAATCAGGAATCAAAGTTTGTATTTGGTGTGTGGATAAAAGAGCTGCCTATGTTATACTATTGAATTCTCGACGATGAATCGACTTGACAGTCAAATATTGTTATTCATGATATTGATCCCATTCGCTATCATCGAAATGTAATTCATCCCATTGAATTTACAAGCGAAAGGGTTATCATCTCTATGGGATTAAATCCCGAGTTATTGCGAAGTAAAAAAAAAAACCAAACGATGAGACTATGGAAGTAAATATTCTCGCATTTATTGCTACTACACTGTTCGTTCTAGTTCCTACTGCGTTTTTGCTTATAATATACGTAAAAACGGTCAGTCAAAGTGATTAATTTGAACGAAACTTGACTTCTTAGTTCTTATCACGGATTTAAGAAAAAAATTTCAATTTCATGTCTTAGTCTTAAATGAAACCAACGGACTAGAATCAGCAGTAGCCTATGAGATTCGATAGTATGGTAGAAAGATTCATATATGAATCTTTCTACCATACTATCTATTTTTATTTTTTTTATGTATAAAGATAGAAACTGAATAGAGATCAATCTACAATATGGATATGGATCCTTATACATGTTAATAGATACATAGTATCTCAATTCTATTTCTTTGCTTCGTCTATTTGTATTTTCTTTTTGTTCATTCCAATCAATCTGAAATAATCGAAAGGCTGCTCTTACGATTTTCAAATTTATTTATTTCTGATTATTTTCAATATGAATCTCGGTATCCATTAAAAAAAGAATCAAATCGATGAAAGAAAAACAAATTTTGGCATATATTACTAAAAGAAAATCAAGTTAATAAAAAATAATAAAATCGGTGGTAAGTGCGAAATATGTGACTTGACCAAGGCACAATCTTATTATTATTAACTATTCAAATTAAATCGTGAACCCTTTCTTTTCTCTTTGAACAGTCCAATAAAAAAAAAGGGGGGTCCGGTTTTACGCGTTCTTCCCCATTGTCCATAGAGAACTCTGGCAAGGGCCGGTTCAGAAAAACCAAATAGAAAATCTAGGAAGACTTCGGTTGGAATAAAATTCCTATGATCTGTATCCCCCTTCCTTTCAAAATAGAAATAGGGGAATTTTGGAAATATCGGTTTGATTTGGATTCTGAAAGAGCATTATTCATATATATTATGAATTGTATTCTATTCATAATAGAATCGAATACAATTACCTCGCCAGAATCCAAGCCAATAGAATTCCGAAATGAAGGTATTTTGATTAATTCAATTTCGAAATTCTAAATGGAATTAAATTACTGAATTTAATTATTATATTAATTATTAAATAATTAATATAATTAAAAAGGCTTTGCAGAACGATCTATAAAAAAAGTGATACAGTTTGATTCCCCAACTCAATTAGTAGTATCTCTAGAGTCCACTTCTTCCCCATACTACGAGCGAAAGGGAAAATGTAAAGACTACCATTAAAGCAGCCCAAGCGAGACTTACTATATCCATGTGAATTATGTCCCCTATCTCTATGAATATGAAGAATTTATTCCATTATTGTTTCCTAATAATAGTGGAATCACTGGCGCAGAGTCAAAAAGGGATTCTGGCCCAACGCCCTTGATGAAAGACTCCACTAAATATGAAACGCTCCAATAAATCCACTTAGAACAAGTTCGTATATGATTTCTAGTAGAATCCGGAAAAATGAAACAAAATACACAGTCGCACTTTTCTTTGGAAGTATCAAAGGGAGTGTTACCTAATCTGTAGTAATAATAAGAACTCCTCGTTTTTTTTGTTGCCCTTTATTATCATTAAGTAAAAGCCAATTATCCGTCCAATCGAATATTGATTGAATGCCCGTGCATTCAGAGACTCTTATGAGTCTGTATACTGCATACAAAGTATCTCCCGCCCCTTCCATAACGATTAATTCGATTCTCCCTCGGGCTTTTCAATCTAATTCAAGACCCGGTCAGTAGACCCTGCATTAGCAATTAGCAGTGGAAATAAATCGGTAACTCTTGATTTGATATGAAAGCGCTTCTACTACTATAATCTTTAATCTTTCCGTGAATCCTAAATGCAAGGATTAACAGCACTTTAAGTTTAAGGAACAGAAAAAAAAAAAAGAACAGAAACCCCAGCTATTTCGAATCACGAAAATGTCAAGAGTCGCGTACTTTGCTGGAAAAGATTCGGCGAGTTAGACCAGCCAAGCAGAATAAGGGATTGCGAGTCTTATCGTTTGTTGATCAGGCGACACCCAGATTTGAACTGGGGAAAAAGGATTTGCAGTCCCCCGCCTTACCGCTCGGCCATGCCGCCAAAACGATACAAAATAGATGAAAAAATTCCCCCTTTGCTTGTTTTGTTTGGGGGGGGGGTACTCAATGTCTTTTCTTTTTTTTGTGTACGTCCATATAAAATCTCGTTTTTCTTAATTCCTTGCCTAAAAAAAATATGTCCTTTTTTTGGATCGGCTCCGGTTCTTCAATTGATTTTATAGTATCTCACACAACATCTTAATCCCTCTCTTTTCTCTTTCTTTTTTTCTATTGAAAAATGAAAAAAGAAATGTGCATTTTCAGTCACAAAAGCCAAAATTAAGGACAAATTGGAACCATTAACTAGTGACTGTAAATTCGTGACCAACTCTTGGATTTAAATTGAAATTGTAAATTGTGTTTCCTAATGATAGAAGAAAATCAAAATTGATACCTACCTAATCAATATTGGTTTTTTCTATAAAAAAAGCCTTCTCCATTTCAATTATAACAGCAATTATGAGTATATGTAAACCCCAAACATAAATCGTTTCGCGGCTAGCTTATTGGTTATCTTATCTGTGTCTGATGCCTCTCTATAGGGAATTTGCCGAAAATTGTCGTACTGCAATTTAGATTGAAGAGAAAATCGAAATTTTGATAGAGCACGACATGCGCTGTCCCGAAGCGAACTATGCAATAAAGGGGGGCGATGTATATATAGATAGCTATATCGGCACGGGTTTACTAAATACAAGCCGTCTTACGCACTTCAATCCTATTCTAAAAATTCTACTAAAAAAATAAAAAGGGGGTTCTTCGAAAATCATTTTTTGAACAGTGGAATCCACGAAAAAGGTAAGTGCTAAAAAAATGAGCTTTACGCTGGTATATTGTGTCTGATTCTTATGTCTTTATCTTAGCGAATAGATCAAATCACGACGTTTATTTTTCTGGTATCCTAACGGATTGGAATATCATAATAATGGTATAAATTGAATTATTTTTTTGATTCTATACAAAACTCCGTAAGTCTAAGTGGAATTTATCGCTTCCTTTCCATTTGGATCTGTCTCTTAGAAATTCCAATTTTATTAAGTATAAAATCATCCTTTTTCCCCCGTTCATACGTATTTCATACATTCCATCTATATGGAGTTGGGTAAAATTTCATGCGATTCAGTAAACAGAATCTAAATTCCAGCATTCTGCATCGAATCATATGAATCGATGCAGAATGAGAAACGAATGGGATTTTTTGATAAATGGGAAATTCAAAATGCTCGGAGATGGAAATGCAGGAATGTCTACAATACCTGGGTTGAATCAGATACAATTTGAAGGATTTTGTAGGTTCATTGATCAGGGCTTAACAGAAGAGCTTTATAAGTTTCCAAAAAT